TTTAAAATAAGCTAAATTTAAGCTTTTGGGTTCATACCCCAAATATAAAGAAATCCTTTTTTTAAAAATAAAGTGCCTGATAAAAGGATTATTCTGATAGGATAAATTATGTAGAAATATAACTACCTTTATTATATTTTATAGAATTAAACTATACCTATTAATATCAAAAATTAATGTGCTTCTTACACTAAAATATAATTATATTATTAAATTAATAATAAAATAAAGAATTTAAAATCCTTAATAATTAAATTTAATTATTTTTTATTTTTTATTTTATAAATTCAAATAAAATATTTTTTATTTTTATTTTATTTTTTAGAACAATAATTTCAATTTCATCAAATTCATGATTTGGTTGTTGAATTGGATTAGAAATTAATCTTATAAGATTTATCCCCCTAATTTCTAAATCTAATAATTTATTAGCTTCAGAAGCTTCATTAAAATATTTTTTAACCCAATCAATTGCTTCAATTAATTTTTTATTTTATATTATTATAAAAATAACCCTATTAAAAAATTTTGAAATTAATAATATAATAACAATAATAATTAATTCATCTTTATTAATAAAAATAGGAGCTTCTCCATTTCATTTTTGATTTCCAAATATTGTTGAAGGTTTATCTTGATTTAATAACTTTATTTTAATGACATGACAAAAAATTACCCCCATAATTTTAATATCATATTATTTTAATAAAAACTTATTAATTTTTAGAATTTTATTAAGAATCATAATTGGAGCTATTGGAGGATTAAATCAAACTTCATTACGTAAAATAATAGCTTACTCATCTATTAATAATTTAGGGTGAATAATTTCTTCAATTATAATTAGAGAAAATTTATGAATATTTTATATATTTATATATTCATTTCTATTAATAATCATATGTTTATTTTTTTACTCAATAAATAATTATTTTATTAATCAATTATTTATCTTAAATATAAAACCACTAATTAAAATTAATTTATTAATTAATTTTTTATCTTTAGGGGGATTACCCCCATTTATCGGATTTTTCCCAAAATGAATTATCATTAATTTTTTAATAATAAATAATTATTATTTAATAACTTTAATTTTTGTAATAATAAGATTAATTATATTATTTTTTTATATTCGAATTATTTATTCTGCTTTTATAATAAACTATTTTAAAATAAAATGATTTAAAAATAATTTTAAAAATAATTTATTTTCCACTATAAATTTTTTTTCATTATTATCTATCTTAGGAATTATTATAAGAACTTTATTTTTTTTATAATTTAATTTATTAATAATTAAATAAATAAATATTACATGATATATAAATAATATGTACATATTATTTTAATTTAATTTAAATACCTAATTTTTAATTTTTAAGGTTTTAAGTTAAATTAAACTAATAATCTTCAAAATTATTTATAAAGAAAATTCTTTAAGCCTTAATAATTTTATATTATAACTTAAAATTTGCAATTTTATATCATCTTTTTGAATATAAGACATTAAAATAAATAATAAAAGAGAAAATATCTCGTTAATAAATTTACAATTTATCGCTTAAACCTCAGCCATTTTATTTTTTTTTTTGCGAAAATGACTTTATTCAACAAATCATAAGGATATTGGAACATTATATTTTATTTTTGGAATTTGAGCAGGAATAGTAGGAACTTCATTAAGATTATTAATTCGAGCTGAATTAGGTAATCCAGGATCTTTAATTGGAGATGACCAAATTTATAATACTATTGTAACAGCTCATGCATTTATTATAATTTTTTTTATAGTTATACCTATTATAATTGGGGGATTTGGAAATTGACTAGTACCATTAATATTAGGAGCTCCTGATATAGCTTTCCCACGAATAAATAATATAAGATTTTGATTATTACCTCCCTCCATTACATTATTAATTTCAAGAAGAATTGTAGAAAACGGTGCAGGTACAGGATGAACAGTCTACCCCCCCTTATCTTCTAACATTGCTCATGGAGGAAGATCTGTAGACTTAGCTATTTTTTCATTACATTTAGCAGGTATTTCATCAATTTTAGGAGCTATTAATTTTATCACAACAATTATTAATATACGATTAAATAATCTATCATTTGATCAAATACCATTATTTGTTTGAGCTGTAGGTATTACAGCATTTTTATTATTACTTTCATTACCTGTATTAGCAGGAGCTATCACAATATTATTAACTGACCGAAATTTAAATACATCATTTTTTGATCCTGCTGGAGGGGGAGACCCAATTTTATATCAACATCTATTTTGATTTTTTGGCCATCCAGAAGTATATATTTTAATTCTACCAGGATTTGGGATAATTTCACATATTATTTCACAAGAAAGTGGTAAAAAAGAAACGTTCGGATGTTTAGGTATAATTTACGCTATAATAGCAATTGGAATTTTAGGATTTATTGTTTGAGCTCACCACATATTTACAGTAGGAATAGATATTGATACTCGAGCTTACTTTACATCAGCAACTATAATTATTGCAGTACCTACTGGAATTAAAATTTTTAGTTGATTAGCAACTCTTCATGGAACTCAAATTAACTATAGCCCATCTATATTATGAAGATTAGGATTTGTATTTCTATTTACTGTCGGAGGACTGACAGGAGTAATTTTAGCAAATTCATCAATTGACATTACATTGCATGATACTTACTATGTTGTAGCACATTTTCACTATGTATTATCAATAGGGGCAGTATTCGCAATTTTAGGAGGATTTATTCACTGATATCCATTATTTACAGGATTATCTTTAAATCCATATATATTAAAAATTCAATTTTTTATTATATTTATTGGAGTAAATTTAACTTTTTTCCCACAACATTTTTTAGGATTAGCTGGAATACCTCGACGATACTCTGACTATCCTGATTCTTATATTTCATGAAATATAATTTCATCTTTAGGATCTTATATTTCTCTATTAGCAGTAATATTAATTTTAATTATTATTTGAGAATCAATAATCAATCAACGATTAATTTTATTTACATTAAACATATCTTCAAATATTGAATGACTACAAAATTTACCCCCAGCAGAACATTCATATAATGAATTACCTATTTTAAGAAACTTCTATTATGGCAGATTATATGTAATGGATTTAAACCCCATCTATAAAGGAATATCCTTTTTTTAGAAATGGCAACGTGATCAAATTTTAACTTACAAAATGGAGCTTCACCTTTAATAGAACAAATTATTTTTTTTCATGATCATACTTTAGTTATCTTAATTATAATTACTATCTTAGTAGGATACTTAATAATCAATTTATTTTTTAATAAATATATTAATCGATTTTTATTAGAAGGACAAATAATTGAATTAATTTGAACTATTTTACCAGCAATTACATTAATTTTTATTGCATTACCTTCATTACGATTATTATATTTACTAGATGAATTAAATAACCCATTAATTACACTAAAATCAATTGGACATCAATGATATTGAAGATATGAATATTCTGATTTCCAAAATATTGAATTCGACTCATATATAATTTCATCAACAGAATTATTACCAAATAATTTCCGATTATTAGATGTAGATAACCGAATTATTTTACCTATAAACAATCAAATTCGAATTATAGTTACTGCAACTGATGTTATTCATTCATGAACTATTCCATCTTTAGGGGTAAAAGTAGATGCAAACCCCGGACGACTAAATCAAACTAATTTTTTTATTAACCGACCCGGAATTTACTTTGGGCAATGTTCAGAAATTTGCGGAGCTAATCACAGATTTATACCTATTGTAATTGAAAGAATTTCAATTAAAAATTTTATTAATTGAATTAATAATTATTCATCATTAGATGACTGAAAGTAAGTACTGGTCTCTTAAACCATTTAATAGTAAATTAACAATTACTTCTAATGATATTAAAGAATTAGTTAATTATATAACATAAATATGTCAAATTTAAATTATTACAAAAGTAATGTAATATTCTTTTATTCCACAAATAATACCAATTAATTGAATAATATCATTTATTTTATTTATCTTAATCTTTTTAATTTTTAATATTTTAAATTACTATATTATTAATAATAAAAAATTAAATAAAAGAGAAAATAAAAAATTAAAATTAATAAATAATTTAAATTGAAAATGATAAGTAACTTATTTTCAATTTTTGACCCATCTACAAATCTATTTAACTTATCAATTAACTGAATTAGAACATTATTAGGATTAATTTTTATTCCATATAGATTTTGATTAATCCCTAATCGTCATTTTTTTATATGAAATTTTATTTTAATAAAATTACATAATGAATTTAAAACCTTATTAAAAAATAATTATTTTCAAGGATCAACTTTTATCTTTATTTCATTATTTTCATTTGTCTTATTCAATAATTTTTTAGGATTATTTCCTTATATTTTTACAAGAACTAGTCACTTAACACTATCATTAGCTATTTCCCTACCTTTATGATTAAGATTCATGTTATATGGGTGAATTAATAATTATCAACATATATTCTCACACATAATCCCACAAGGAACCCCAGCAATTCTTATACCTTTTATAGTATTAATTGAAACAATCAGAAATATTATCCGTCCTGGAACTCTAGCAGTTCGATTAACAGCAAACATAATTGCAGGTCATTTATTAATAACTCTTTTAAGAAGTACTGGATCTAATATAGCATCATATATAATCATTTTATTAGTAATAATTCAAATTTTATTATTAATTTTAGAATCTGCTGTAGCAGTTATTCAATCATATGTTATTGCAATTCTAAGAACTTTATACTCCAGAGAAGTTAATTAAATAAATTTTAATTAATATATATATATATATATATATATATAATCACTAATGAAAATTAACTTCAATCACCCATACCACTTAGTTGATTACAGACCATGACCTTTAACTGGAGCTATCGGAACTATAACATTAGTAACAGGAATAGTAAAATGATTCCATAATTTTAATATGAATTTATTAATTATTGGGTACATTATTATTATTTTAACAATATATCAATGATGACGAGATGTTTGTCGTGAAGGAACTCTTCAAGGAAAACATACAATTTTAGTAACTAAAGGCCTTCGATGAGGAATAATTTTATTTATTGTATCTGAAATTTTCTTCTTTTTATCATTTTTTTGAGCTTTTTTCCACAGAAGATTATCACCTAATATTGAAATTGGATCCATTTGACCTCCTGTAGGAATTACCCCATTCAACCCATTTCAAATTCCCCTTTTAAATACAATTATTTTAATTAGTTCAGGAGTTACAATTACATGATCTCATCATGCATTAATAGAAAATAATTATTCTCAATGTTCAAAAAGATTATTTTTAACAATTATTTTAGGAATTTATTTTACTATTTTACAAGCTTATGAATATGTTGAAGCTCCTTTTACTATTGCAGATAGAATTTATGGATCAACATTTTTTATAGCAACAGGATTCCACGGACTTCATGTTATAATTGGAACTATATTCTTAATTATTTGCTTAATTCGACACTTAAATGAACATTTCTCTAGAAACCATCACTTTGGATTTGAGGCTGCAGCATGATATTGACATTTTGTTGATGTAGTATGACTATTCTTATATATTTCAATTTATTGATGAGGTAATTAACTATAATATATTTAATTTATATAATATAAAAAGTATATTTGACTTCCAATCAAAAAGTTTAAACAATTTTAATATAAATAATTATTTTAATAATAATAATCACAATATTAATTATATTAATTTCTAATATTATAATAATACTTTCAATTATTTTATCAAAAAAATCATTTACAGATCGTGAAAAATGTTCACCATTTGAATGTGGATTTGACCCTAAATCATCAGCTCGAATCCCATTTTCATTACATTTCTTTTTAATCACAATAATTTTTTTAATTTTTGATGTAGAAATTGCATTAATTTTTCCAATTATTAAACTATTCAAATTAGTAAATTTTATTTATTGAATAAAAATTAGATTTTTTTTTATATTTATTCTTTTAGTTGGTCTTTACCATGAATGAAATCAAAATATATTAAATTGAACAAACTAATTAGGATTATAGTTTAAAAAAAACACTTGATTTGCAATCAAAAAATATTGAAATTACAATTTATCTTAAATAAAAATAACTTAAATAAGAAGCAATAAATTGCATTTAATTTCGACTTAAAAGAAAGAGTTATTTAACTCCTTATTTGTTAATTGAAACCAAATTAGAGGTATATCACTGTTAATGATAACATTGAATAATAAATTCCAATTAAAGAAATATAAAGATTAAAATTAAGCTGCTAACTTAATTTTTAGTGGTTTAATTCCATTAATATTTCTTTTCTAGTATCTTATTTATATAGTTTAAATAAAACATTACATTTTCACTGTAAAAATAAAAAAAATTTTTTATAAATATATATATATATATATATATATATATATATATATTTATTTATTTAAAGATAAAAATATCTCCTTAATATCTTCAATATTACACTCTAATTATAAGCTATTTAAATAAATTATTAATATAAATAAAAAAATTAAAATTCATAAAATAAATCTAAATAAATAAATTTTAAAATTATTTATTTGATAAATATTATAAAATATAGAATAATTTTTTAAAATATTAAATATACCTCAACCTCTATATAACTCTCTTCAGCCAAAATCAATATTTTTAACTAATTTTTGTCTATAATTTAAAAAATAATAAACTAAACCATAAGTTCTTAAATTAGGTATAAATCATATAACACATAAAAAAGTTCTTAAATTATAAGTAAACAAATACTTATTTAAAGAGTAAATTCCCATATTTCTAATAAAATAACCTATTAATAACCCTAACAATCTTACATAAATCACTATTATTTTTAAATTAAAAGGTAAATAAATTATATAAGGATAATAAAAAATTATTCATATTAATATTCTACCTCTAATTACTCTCATAAATAATAACACCAACATACTTTTAATTATTGTATAGTCTTCATCATATAAATTATAAACTCTTAACAAATTAAAATCATTAATTATTAAATATATTATTAAACGAATTGTATAATATATAGTAAGCCCAGTAGAAATATAATATAAAAAAAAAATTAGAAAATTAAAATTTCTAAATCTTACCATTTCTAAAATTAAATCTTTTGAATAAAAACCAGCTAAAAATGGAATACCACATAAAGCTATATTAGAAATATTCATACAAAGACAAGTCATAGGGACATATAATCTAATCCCCCCTATAAACCGAATATCTTGCATATCTCCTATTAAGTGAATAATAACACCAGCACATATAAATAATAAAGCTTTAAATATAGCATGAGTTAATAAATGAAAAAAAGCTAAAATAGGTAAACCTATTCTTAAAATACTTATTATTAGTCCTAATTGTCTTAAAGTAGATAAAGCAATAATTTTTTTTAAATCAAATTCATAATTAGCCGAAATACCAGCCATAAATATTGTTAATCTAGAAAATAATAGTAATAATTTAAAAAATAAAGTTTCAGATAATAATAAATTAAATCGAATTAATAGATAAACCCCAGCTGTCACTAAAGTAGAAGAATGAACTAACGCAGAAACAGGGGTAGGAGCGGCTATAGCAGCAGGCAATCAAGATCTAAAAGGAATTTGAGCTCTTTTAGTTATAGCTGCTAAAATAACCATAACACTAATAAATATTATTGAATAATCATTTTTTATAAATTCTAAATAAAAAATATAATTTCAACCCCCAAAATTTATTATTCAAGAAATAATTATTAAAATTAATACATCACCAATTCGATTAGATAACGCAGTTAATATTCCTGCATTATAAGACTTTAAATTTTGATAATAAATAACTAAACAATAAGAAACTAACCCTAATCCATCTCAACCTAATAAAATACTAATTATATTAGGACTAATAATTAATAAAATCATAGAAAAAACAAATAATAAAACTAAAATAATAAAACGCATTAAATTTATTTCAGAACTTATATATCTTTTACTATAATAAATAACAACTGAAGAAATTAATGAAACAAATATTATAAATAATAAAGATATTCAATCTAATAAAATTGATATTACAACACTAACAGAATTAAAAGAAATAATTTCTCACTCTAAAAAAATAACCATATTATTTATTAAAAAATATATCATAAAAAAAAAATTAAATATCATAAATAAAAATAAAAAAAAAAAAGAAATAAAACAAATAGAAAAATAATTTTTATAAATAATTTAAAATGAAATTATCATATTTTTGACTCCACAAATCAATATTTTATATTAAATTATTTAAATAAAATCAAATTATTCTATAATCAATTTTTATAACTAAAATATTTAAAGGTAATCAATGTAACAATAACAGTAAATATTCCCGAGAATTACCCGTATAAAATCTGTATACCCCATGATAATATTTACCATGCTGTGTATAAGAATATAAATATAATCTATAACCTGCTCTAAAAAAAGAAATTAGTATTAATATTAATATAGATAAAGAAGATCAACTAACTAAACTATTAATTAACATAATTTCACCTATTAAATTAAGAGAAGGAGGAGCAGCCATATTAGAAGATAGTAATAAAAATCATCATAATCTCATAGAAGGTATAAAATTAATTATACCTTTATTAATTACTAATCTTCGTCTATTTATACGCTCATAATTAATATTAGCCAAACAAAATATACCAGATGAACATAAACCATGACCAATTATTAATAAATAAGAACCTAAAAATCCTCAATAATTTATAATTATAATACCACAAATAACAACTCTTATATGAGCAACTGATGAATAGGCAATTAAAGATTTGATATCTACCTGACAAAAACACTTTAGTCTAATATAAAACCCCCCTAACAATCTAATAATAATTCAAATATAGTTTAATTTTATATTAATTTCTTGTAAAAAAATTATAACTCGTAATATACCATACCCCCCTAACTTTAACATAATACCAGCTAAAATTATAGAACCTGAAACAGGAGCTTCTACATGAGCTTTAGGTAACCATAAATGAGTAATATATATTGGTATCTTAACCAAAAAAGCTAAAATTATTCTAAAATATAATAAATAAAAATTTATATTAAAAAATTTTAAAAAATAAATTATAATACAATTAATTTCACTATAAATATAAAAAATTCCTATTAATAAAGGTAAAGAAGCAAATAAAGTATAAAATAAAAGGTATATACCAGCCTGAATACGTTCAGGCTGGTATCCCCAACCAATAATTAATATTAAAGTTGGAATTAATCTACCCTCAAAAAATAAATAAAATATAAATAAATTTATAACACTAAAAGTTAAATATAATATTAATAATAAAACAATGATATTAAATAAAAAAAAATTAAAAAAAAAATTCATCTTATATAAATTTTCTCTTGCTATAATTATTAAAATACAAATTCAAATACTTAGAATAATTAAACCAAAAGATATAATATCACAAGAAAATATATAACTTAAATTAAAAAAATTATTAACTCTTAATCTTATATTTAAAAAAATAAATATTATAAAAAATAATATTATTTGAACCATTCAAAATATATTTTTTATAAAACATAAAGGAATCATAAAAATTATTATTATTAAAAATTTTAACATTACAATAAATTAAATCTTTTAAAATAATCATTACCGTGAGTTCGAATTAATGAAACTAAAATAGAAAGACCTAAAGCACCTTCACAAACAGAAAAAACTAAAAATACTATCAACATATAAATTTCATAATTTAATATCAATAAATAAAATAATAAAAAAAAAAAAACACTCAATACTATAAATTCTAAACTTAACAAAACAATTAATAAATGCTTATATTTAGAAACAAAAATTAAATTACCAATAATAAATATAAAAATAACAATTATATATATATATTTAACTATCATTAGTTTTTATAGTTTAAAAAAAAACATTGGTCTTGTAAACCAAAATTAATAAAATTATTTAAAAACTTCAAAGAAAAAGAAACTTCTTTATCTATAATCTCCAAAATTATAATTTTAATTAAACTATTCTTTGATATATCAAAAATATTTATTTCAACCTTAATAATTTCAATCTCTATTATTATAATATTTTTAACTCATCCATTATCAATTGGATTAATAATTTTAATTCAAACAATATTGATATGCTTAATTTCAGGAATAATAATTAAAACTTATTGATTTGCTTATATCCTTTTTCTTACATTTTTAGGAGGTTTATTAGTATTATTTATTTATGTGTCAAGAGTAGCCTCAAATGAAATATTTAATTTTAATAATAAAATTAAAATAATGATAATAATTATATTTTTTTTTATTTTTATTATACAATTATATATTATATTTTTTGAAAATTTAAATTGATTAAATCTAAGAAATAATATAAATGACAATGAAAATTTTTTTTTTATATCATTTTTCAATAATGAAAATAAAATCAATTTAAATAAACTTTATAACAATCATACATACATAATAATAATAATATTAGTAATTTATTTATTTATTTCTTTAATTGCAATTGTAAAAATTACTGACATTTTTTATGGACCTTTACGATCAATTTAAATATACATATATATATATATATATATATATAAACTATAAATGATAAATAAAAATTTTCTAAGTTTACGAAAAAATCATCCAGTAATTAAAATTATTAATGGATCATTAATTGACTTACCTTCCCCCTCTAATATTTCATCATGATGAAATTTTGGATCATTATTAGCCTTATGCTTAATCATTCAAATTATTACAGGATTATTTTTAACAATATATTATACAGCCAATATTGAAATAGCTTTTTATAGAGTAAATTATATTTGCCGAAATGTAAATTATGGTTGATTAATTCGAACCCTTCATGCTAATGGAGCTTCACTATTTTTTATTTGTATCTACTTACATATCGGTCGAGGTATCTACTATGAATCATTTAACTTAAAATATACCTGAATAGTAGGAGTAGCCATTCTATTTTTATTAATAGCAACAGCATTTATAGGGTATGTACTACCTTGAGGACAAATATCTTTTTGAGGAGCAACAGTTATTACTAATTTATTATCCGCTATCCCTTATTTAGGAACAATACTAGTAAATTGAATTTGAGGAGGATTTGCAGTAGATAATGCCACACTAACCCGATTTTATACTTTCCATTTTTTATTTCCTTTTGTCATTTTAATAATAACAATAATCCATTTATTATTCCTACATCAAACAGGATCAAATAATCCTTTAGGACTTAATAGAAATATAGATAAAATCCCATTCCACCCATTTTTTACATATAAAGATTTAATTGGATTTATTATTTTATTATTTTTTTTAATTATATTAACTTTAACTAACCCATATTTATTAGGGGATCCAGATAATTTTATCCCAGCAAATCCTTTAGTCACACCAGTTCATATTCAACCAGAATGATACTTTTTATTTGCATATGCAATCTTACGATCTATTCCTAACAAATTAGGAGGAGTAATTGCATTAGTAATATCAATCTTAATTATCGCTATTTTACCATTTACATTTAACAAAAAAATTCAAGGAATTCAATTCTACCCCATTAATCAAATTTTATTTTGATTTTTAATCACTATAATTATTTTATTAACATGAATTGGAGCTCGACCAGTTGAAGATCCATATATTATTACAGGTCAATTACTAACTTTTTTTTATTTTTCATATTTTATTATTAACCCATTAATAAATAAATACTGAGATAATCTATTATTTAATTAATTAATGAGCTTGTAAATAGCATTTGTTTTGAAAACTTAAGAAAGAATAACTATTCTATTAATTTATACTAAAAAAAAAATTATAATATATAATTAAATAAAAAAAATTTTTACCCCTAAATAAAATATTAAAAAATTTAAAGAAACAGGTAAATACCCTTTTCAAGATAAATATATTAATTTATCGTAACGATAACGAGGTAATGTACCTCGAACTCAAATAAATACAAAAGCAACAAAAACTAATTTTAAATAAAAAAAAATAGTCATAGTATAACCCCCTAAATAAATTAACACAAATAATATACTTATAAATAAAATTCTAGAATATTCCGCTAAAAAAATTAAAGCAAATCCACCTCTTCTATATTCAATATTAAACCCTGAAACTAATTCTCTCTCCCCCTCAGCAAAATCAAAAGGAGTTCGATTAGTTTCAGCTATTCTAGAAGATAATCAACATAAAGATAAAGGAAATATAATAAAAACAAATCAAATTAAATTTTGATAATCACAAAAATTAATTAAATTAAAATCTATAATTATAACAATCCCAGATATGAAAATTAAAGCCAAACTAACTTCATAAGAAATTGTTTGAGCTACAGAACGTAAACCCCCTAATAAAGCATAATTTGAATTAGAAGATCAACCAGCAATTATTACAGTATAAACCCCTAATCTTGTACAACAAAAAAAAAATAAAATACCTAAATTAAATCTTACTAAATTAAAATAATAAGGAATTATTATTCAAATAAGTAAAGATAAAATAAATCTAATAACAGGAGAAAAATAATAAGACATATAATTTGAAAATAAAGGAAAAGTTTGTTCTTTAGTAAATAACTTAATTGCATCAGAAAATGGCTGTAAAACTCCCATAAAACCAACTTTATTAGGTCCTTTACGAATTTGAATATAACCTAAAACTTTTCGTTCCAATAAAGTTAAAAATGCAACACCAATTAATACCCCTAAAATTAAAATAATTAAACCAATAATAATTAAAATAATATCATTTATAAACATATACTATTTATATAATAAATATTATATATTTATGAATTCTAAAATCATTACACTTTTCTGCCAAAATAGTTAAATTAATTCTTTTTATTTAATAAATAATTTTTATAAAACTATAATTTAATAATATTCAATAATTAAATAATTTAATTAAAATATTTGATCCTTTCGTACTAAAATATTTTAATTTTTAAAAGATAGAAACCAACCTGGCTTACACCGGTTTGAACTCAGATCATGTAAGATTTTAATGATCGAACAGATCAAAAATTTTAAACTTTTGCATTTAAATTTTATCTTAATCCAACATCGAGGTCGCAAACTTTTTTTCTTATTTGAACTAAAAAAAAAAATTACGCTGTTATCCCTAAGGTAATTTTTTCTTATAATCAATAAAATTGGATCATAAATTCACTTATACATGTAAAACAAAAAAAAAAAGTTATACGTATTTTTCTATCACCCCAACAAAATAATTTAATTTATAAAAATTTTTAAAATATAAATAATAAAATAATAAACTTAATTATAAAACTCTATAGGGTCTTCTCGTCTTTTTAATTTATTTTAACTTTTTAAATAAAAAATTAAATTCTATATATTAATTAAGAGACAGTTTATATCTCATCCAATCTTTCATACAAGTCACCAATTAAGAGACTAATGATTATGCTACCTTTGTACAGTCAAAATACTGCAGCCCTTCAATTTTTTTTATCAGTGGGCAGATTAGACTTTAAATTAATTTCAAAAAGACATGTTTTTGTTAAACAAGTGAATATAAATATTTGCCGAATTACTTTTAATTAATTAAATTAATTAAAAAAAATTTAAAATTAATTTTAATCTAAATATACTAATTTTATCATTATTTCTAATTTTTAATAATTAAAAATAATTTTTTTATAAAAAATTAAATTAAAAATTAAATTTTTATTTAAATGAAATTATTTATAACAAAATAAAATTTATTAACAATATAAATTATAAAATTTTCAAATAAAATTATGATAATTATAAAAATTTAATTTAAAGCTTATCCCTTAAAATATAAAATTTATTATTTTTATAAATTAATTAATTAATTTATAGAAATAATAATAAATTAAAAATTAAATTTTTTTCTAAAAAAACTAGATATCATTAAAAACGAATAACATTTCATTTCCAAATTATTATTTAAAATATTTTTTCAACAATAAATTTTATAATAATTTAATTCTTTTAATTTCGAGAAATTAATAATAATTAAAAATTTTTAATAAACTCTGATACACAAGATACAATAAATAAAATTTACTTTTAAATAAATTTATTTTCAATAATATTTCAAAATTCTTCTACAATACTAATTAACTATAAAATTATTAATTTTTTCTTTATATAATACTTTAACCCCCATTAAAATAATTATATTAATTAAAATTAATTTTATTAATTTTTAAATTTATTAATTTTTAATTTTCAAATTAATTAATATTATTATTAATATCTTTTCAATGTAAATGAAATACTTACCAAGCTCTAATTTGTTCTTTCTAGAGACACTTTCCAGTACCTCTACTTTGTTACGACTTATTTCAATTTATAAATGAAAGCGACGGGCAATATGTACATATTTTAATTTTAAATCATTTTATTAAAATAAATAAAATTACATTTAAATCCACCTTCATTTAAATATTAAAAATTAAAATCCATTTAAATAAATTTATTGTAATCCATTATATTCTTAATTATAATCTGCATCTTGATTTGATTTTATTTTTATTATTAATTTTAAAATATTATTTATTATTAAAAAATATTTTTTTAACAACGATATACAAAATATTAAATTAAGTAAATTTATTCGTGGATTATCAATTAATAAACAGATTCCTCTAAATAAACTAAAATACCGCCAAAATATTTAAGTTTAAATAAATAATTATCTACTATTTTAGTATTTAATTTTAAATTTTAAATAATAGGGTATCTAATCCTAGTTTAATATTAAAATTTATTAAATCACAATTAATTAAATATTAAATTAATATAAAATTAAAATTTCACTTAATAATTATATTTATAATTTATTTAACTTATGATATATTATCATAATAATTTATTAATTAATTAACTAATAAAATTTAATTTAATTTTTGTATAACCGCAACTGCTGGCACAAAATTTGTTAATAATTTAAATATCTCTAAATCTTAATTTCTTAAATTTTTAATATTAATTACTACTTAAATAAAAATTTTTAAAATAATTTATTATTAACACTAAAATTTATATGTAAAATGAATTATAAAATAAATTTTTTAAACCATATAAAATTTATTTATATGAACAATTTTACGTATAGATTTTTTTTTTTTTTTTTATATATATATAATTTAAATAATTATTAATATTAATATTATTATTAAAAATTTAATATTTTCTTCTCTCATTTTTCTTAATATACGATTTAAATAGGAAGTTGCCATTAAATTTTTAATATTCATAACCAAAATTATTAAAATAACAATTTAAAATTTAAAATTTTAATAATTAAATAATTATTATTAATATTAATTATTATTAAATTATTTAATTTTATTATATATTTATATTTATATATATATATATTTATATGTATATATATATATATATATATATATATTTATATATATATATATATATATATACATATATATATATATATAAATTATTTATATAATATTAATATTATTTATTAAATAATTAAATCTATGCTTAATTATTTACGTATAAATAAATAAATGAACATAAAAAATAACAATAATAAATAGTATTATTATTGAAAAATTAACAAAGATATTCAACTATATTAATTTTTTTTAAAAA